TTAGGAAGAAGATTAGCCTGATTAAAGATAGCTAAGACCTCGGATAAAGAAAAAAAAGACGATTACCACGGGTCTCTTTAACAACCATTCCCAGATTGAATCGAAGATCGGGACCAATAGCATCTATGGTATTATCGAAAGAGGACAAAGGACGGCCAAGGACCAAGAACAGTCTCTTTCCTGTGCTATCAAGAACGAAAAGAAGGACGGGAAGGAGCAGGAATTGCGGGATGCTATAGAGATAGATGGCTATGAGACTAGTCCAAAGAGTCACTTTCTAAAGCTTCCTCTCCTCCTTTAGGCTATGGGCGAAGGTTTGGTAACTAAGAGGTCTTGGCTTCTTCCCCTGACACGCATACCACTGTCCTGTACACTAAGTCAAACTAGCTCTAAGACGAGTACGGGCCCTCATTCCTACCTCCCCCTATCTCTACTTCTGCTAACGACCGCTAGAATTGGGATATCGAGAAAGAGGGTAGACCGTAAAGGGTTCAACAAAGAAAAGCAAGAAAACGTAAGCCCAACCGGGCTTACGTTTTTCAACTGCATCGTACCGTACTATGGAAGGGGTCCGTACCCCCTTTAGATAGATAGAGCCCCCGCGCTCCTAATGTAGAGCTAGAACTACTGCTACCGCGGAATCCGCGATCACACATGAGTACCTCGCCTTCCAAAAAGAGCGGCTACTAATTGGCACTAATGCTAATGGGGACCATCGATCAAGAAGGACTTCGGAGACTGCAATTGAATTGAGAAAAAAGAAATTGCGTATGAAATACGCCCAAAGACTCCCATGCCTTTCTTGGTTGGACCAACCAGATTTCCGAAAAGTCTTTCTGTTAGAGCAAGAAGCGGAACTACAAGTGAATCTTAATAAGTCATGATACTTTCCGTTTTGTCGAGCCCTGCTTTGGTCTCTGGTTTGATGGTTGCACGTGCAAAAAATCCGGTACATTCCGTTTTGTTTCCCATTCCAGTCTTTCGCGACACTTCAGGTTTACTTCTTTTGTTAGGTCTCGACTTCTTCGCAATGATCTTCCCAGTAGTTCATATAGGAGCTATAGCCGTTTCATTCCTATTCGTTGTTATGATGTTCCATATTCAAATAGCGGAGATTCACGAAGAAGTATTGCGCTATTTACCAGTGAGTGGTATTATTGGACTGATCCTTTGGTGGGAAATGTTCTTCATTTTAGATAATGAAACCATTCCATTACTACCAACCCAAAGAAATACGACCTCTCTGAGATATACGGTTTATGCCGGAAAGGTGCAAAGTTGGACAAATTTGGAAACATTGGGCAATTTACTTTATACCTACTATTTCGTCTGGTTTTTGGTTCCTAGTCTTATTTTATTAGTAGCCATGATTGGGGCTATAGTACTGACTATGCATAGGACTACAAAGGTGAAAAGACAGGATGTATTCCGACGAAATGCTATTGATTTTAGGAGGACTTTAATTAGGAGGACGACAGACCCACTCACGATCTACTAAAAGGGAAGTAGCTTGATTGGTTCGAATCCAATTCGTGAGATATGAAATGTTATTGATGTCGGCGAAAGGCTTTGTGGAGCCCGACAAAAAAGTAAAACTCCCCGCTTACTACAACCCCGATTCCTATTAAAAATCCCCGGAAAACGGATTTTGTTTCAAAAAAAGCAAGGGGTGAAAACACGTTTCACGCCAAAAAACACGGGAAAACACCCTTTTGTCAAAGAGTTCCCGTCTCCTCTCCCTTTGGTCGAGCTAGTTTAATCTTCCTCTTTAAAATTCCATTTTTATCTTTTTTAAGTGCCTCAGAAGCGAAGAAGCTACACTGAGATCAGGCGTTAAGAGGTATTTATATCCCCCCATAAATGCAATTTTCTATCGTGCTCAATAAAGCTCTCAGTCCGTTTTCGGAGACAGGGAGAAAGGCTTCTTTGGCTGTAGTAGGTTCTGAAAGAAAGGAGGGAGGAACAACCAACAAAGTAACCAACTCCTTCACTCACTCACTATGTAGCGCAAGGAAGTGTGCGAGCTTGCTAGGAGTGTAATGATTAGCAGCTTTCCCTTTAGGCTGTTAGATGCTAGAGACAGGAAGAAAGGAAGAACTTTCCTTCCGCGCATGCTCTTTTCGAGAGAGCGTTCACTTACTATAAGAGCAAGGAAGTTATGGAGCTAGGAGTTAAGTAATGTTAAAACAACAGGAACAGCAGGCAAAGAACAACCACTTCCACACCATTCATGCTCCCTCCCAGGAAGCGTTCACTCCTCTTATAGCGCAAGGAAGGTAAGGAGATAGGAGTATAACGACTAGCTCTTCTCTTTAAGCTGCTTTAAACGGTTAGAGGATGGGGGAGCACCCCCATACCACGTAGCTCCACATTAAGAAGACAGGAAGAGCTGCTTCCCCTCCGTTCGTGTTCCTTCCAAGGGGCCACTCGCTCTCTGTTAGCAATAGCTTCATGCAGTGATGCCAAGGACAACGAGAAAGCAAGGCACCGAAGGTGATGA